CAGACCCATTCTCTGTACTATCAATAGGATCAATTATAACAAGTCACACACTCATATTCCGAACTACAGAAACAAAGAAATTCCGCGGTCGAACTACCAAAATCAAAAGAAATATATAAATATGGGCTAGAAATCCGAGCCCCCTAAAGGATTCACTTTGTATTGAAAAGCTAAGACTTCATAGTTCTTGTGATCTTCTAATTCATTGAAATTCCGTCCAGTAAAACGGAAGAATTATAAATCTCCAAAATAATAGATAGGAATATCGCAAATAGAGCCATTGCGACACCCATCAAAGGAGTGGTTCCCCATCCAGGAGCTACTTTACCATATTCCGAATTCAATGGTTTCAATAAACTCCCTACATTTGTTGGTCTTGGACCAGATCTGGAATTACTCTCAACGGTTTGTGTAGCCATAAATCCTATTGTTTTAATTAAGATCTGTTGACTTTGTATACTATTCCGTTGTAAATAAACGATCTTATCATAGATCCATTGTGGTCTTGAAATTTTAGAATAATGGAAACAGCAACCCTAGTCGCCATCTCTATATCTGGTTTACTTGTAAGTTTTACTGGGTATGCCTTATATACCGCTTTTGGGCAACCCTCTCAACAACTAAGAGATCCATTCGAGGAACACGGGGACTAGTTCTAGTTAAAGTACTAAGCCTCCCGATATCGGGAGGCTTAGTACTTCAATTGAGAAAATGAAAAATCATTTATTTCACCTTTTTCGTTGGAACTTTAGGGGGTTCTCGAAAAAAGATAGCGAAAAAAATTATCCCTAGAGTCGAGACTAAAAGGAATGTATAAACCAATGCTTCCATAGATTCGATCGTGGTTTACAATTATAGCTTCCATACCTGTTTATTTTGGATCATCTCCTAGCTAAAGAAAGAGCAAAAGTCAAAGAAAAAAAGTAGATTCGAAAGATACGAGAACAATGTTATATTATATCAGACTACTTGTCTTTTTGTAGTTGGATCTCCAAGTTTTTGGAATGCGCCAAATTCTACTTGAGCATCCAAATCTGGGTCAATACCAGCAAAAACATCTCTGAATAAGGTTCGAGCACCATGCCAAATGTGTCCGAAGAAAAAGAGCAAAGCAAACGAAGCATGTCCAAAAGTAAACCAACCCCTCGGACTGCTACGAAAAACACCATCAGATTTCAAAGTAGCACGATCTAATTCAAAAATTTCACCCAATTGAGCGCGTCTAGCATATTTTTTAACAGTAGCAGGATCACTATAACTAACTCCGTTAAGTTCGCCGCCGTAGAACTCAACAGTTACACCTACTTGTTCAACACTATACTTTGATTCTGCCCTTCTAAAAGGAACATCAGCTCTAACAATTCCGTCTCCATCTACCAAAACAACTGGAAATGTTTCGAAAAAGGTAGGCATACGACGTACAAAAAGTTCACGCCCTTCCTTATCTCTAAAGATGGGGTGTCCTAACCATCCAACAGCTATTCCATCCCCGTTGTCCATTGAGCCTGCTCTGAATAACCCCCCCTTTGCCGGATTATTCCCAATGTAATCATAAAAAGCAAGTTTTTCCGGAATTTTAGACCAAGCTTCTGAGAAACTTTGATTTTCAGCGAGTCCAGCACTAACTCTTCTATATATTTCTTGCTGGAAGTATCCCTGATCCCATTGATAACGAGTGGGACCAAATAATTCGATGGGGGTAGTTGCTGAACCATACCACATAGTTCCAGCAACTACAAAAGCAGCAAAAAAGACAGCAGCGATACTACTGGAAAGGACGGTTTCAATATTGCCCATACGTAATCCTTTGTATAGACGTTGAGGCGGACGAACACTAAGATGAAATAGGCCCGCTAATATGCCCAACGTACCCGCTGCAATATGATGAGAGGCTATTCCGCCCGAAACAAACGGATCAAAACCTTCCACACCCCACGCTGGATTTACAGATTGTACTTTTCCAGTTAGTCCATAAGGATCGGACACCCATATTCCAGGGCCATACAAACCTGTTACATGAAATGCGCCAAAACCAAAACAAGCCACCCCTGACAGAAATAAATGAATTCCAAAAATCTTGGGCAAATCCAAAGACGGTTTTCCTGTACGTTCATCAGTAAATATTTCTAGATCCCAATACACCCAATGCCAAATAGCTGCTAAGAAGCACAAGCCAGAAAACACAATATGCGCTCCGGCCACACCTTCGTAACTCCAAATGCCTGAATTCGTTACAGCCCCCCCTGTGATACTCCAACCACCCCACGAATTAGTTATTCCTAAACGAGTCATGAAGGGTATAACGAACATACCTTGTCTCCACATTGGATCAAGAACGGGATCAGAAGGATCAAAAACGGCCAATTCATATAGAGCCATTGAACCAGCCCAACCAGCAACCAGAGCTGTATGCATTATATGGACAGCAATCAACCGACCGGGATCATTCAATACAACGGTATGAACACGATACCAAGGCAAACCCATGGAAATACCCCTTTTTATCAAAGAAAGATAAAGACTATGTAACTTTATTGCATTTTAAAAACGATACTATGGACCTCCCCCCTTCAGTGGATTCTCTCCGAGCAGGAGATAATATTTGTTCTCTTCTGCTGGCAATAATCAAACAATTCTGTTCGTAGGAACAAAGAGAAGCAGATCTATTCTATACCCGATAAGCCCCAATACGCAATGGGGGGTTGAGCCCATTTTCTATGAGTGAATCCATCCATACTTAGTCATCATTCGAAAGACCTATTTGTAATAATTTTAGTTACTTTATTAATTCTGTCTTCCTTTCTGACCATGGCTAAAATGAATAACGGCCAATTTTTATGAAAACAATTAAACCCATTATTACGTTTCCACATCAAAGTGAAATATAGTACTTCATTTTTTTTAATGCCTATTGGTGTTCCAAAAGTACCTTTTCGAAGTCCTGGAGAGGAAGATGCATCTTGGGTTGACGTATAGTGCGGCTTGTCAGATATATTGGGTCATATGGGATTTCCCCGTTCTCTCCCTCGATCGAGATATCCCTTGTTTCACCCAATCAATTTATTTTAAATTTGGAGCGTGAAGTGCAATTAGATCCGTTTTGGGGGGATCCAGATTAATATTACCATCTCAATAAAACTTATTTATGGTTGGCTTGGTTGGACCAAGAAAATGAAGTATCCAGGCTCCGTTTAGAAAAAACCCAATTAGTAATAGATATTAGTAATAGATCGGCGATTACTACTTGTATCATAAACGATTTGATTATTAAATATGAAATTAGTTTATTATTAAATTAGAAAGAGGGGTGATCTCAAAGTGTTAATTAATCGAATAGAATAATATGCTGAATACCTCAAATATTTGACGGAAGAAAGACATCAAATGAATTAAAAAAAGAAGTGGTATTGGGAGCATTTATCCTATATGTGCAAATAGAAATCGGGGAAATCTTTACCTGGAGTAGAGCATAAACCTAAAAAAATGTAAGGGGCCCCTTCAGGAACAAGAAAATTACATCGTAATTTGGATTGGATCTCGATGAAACACTATATCAATGAGAAGTTTGTTTGATAAGTGTAGTGAATTTAGTATTATAGGTTATAGAAAAACGAGCAAAAACTTATCTTTTTTTTATGAAAGAAAAAAGGGTTCCTTTGTTAAAAGTTAGATAGAACCTACTTTAAGCCAAAATAAAGGGGCTGGAATCTTATACATTGATATTTTTCCACGATTTTTTGAACCGTATGCGTCAAAAGGTGCATGTACGGTTCCTAAGGGATAGTTTTTTATCCTAATCAACCGACTTTATCGAGAAAGATTGCTTTTTTTAGGCCAAGAGGTTGATAGTGAGATCTCAAATCAACTTATTGGTCTTATGGTATATCTCAGTATAGAGGATGATACCAAAGATCTCTATTTGTTTATAAATTCTCCCGGAGGATGGGTAATACCCGGAGTAGCTATTTACGATACTATGCAATTTGTAAGACCAGATGTACATACAATATGCATGGGATTGGCCGCTTCAATGGGATCCTTTATCCTGGTCGGAGGAGAAATTACCAAACGTCTAGCATTCCCTCACGCTTGGCGCCATTGAGTTTTTTATTTGAAAGAAAAAAAGACTATGCCTTAGCAGGAATATTAAGTAATAATAGCATGGCACTTCGAATTTGATATGAGAAAACTCTCTCTTTTTTTTTTTTTTACATTAAATTATGTATCGAAAGAGTAGTATGAGATAATAAGATATTCCGATTTTATCTTATCTATGGGGAGTCCATTTAAGCGTCACAAACTTTTTTTTTGTTTTCACACCGGAAGGGTTTTAACAATATTTATTTTTTATAGAAAAGATGCATTTTTTGCCTTAGCTCAAAAAAACTTTGGGATTGCTGAATCACAGACGAAATAAATATATAAAGCAACGGAACCATCATAGTATTTTTTAACTCCCCCGAAAGGAAACGAAAGGAAGGGTGGTAATTGGATCATTTACCGATCTGCGTCTGATAGATCCTAGATTTTCTCTTTATTGGCTGTAAGGTAAAAGTAAATTCCATTAGAGAGCCGTATGCACTGCACAAAAAATGCCCGTACGGTTCTTCAATTCTTTTTTGTTTTTTTGTTTGCACCTCATCATCCTGCAAGATAGAGAAACCATTTATTTAGCATCAGGGTAATGATTCACCAACCCGCAGCCTCTTTTTATGAGGCACAAACGGGAGAATTTATCTTGGAAGCGGAAGAACTACTGAAACTGCGCGAAACCATCACAAGGGTTTATGTACAAAGAACGGGCAAACCCTTATGGGTTGTATCCGAAGATCTGGAAAGAGATGTTTTTATGTCAGCAACAGAAGCCCAAGCTCATGGAATTGTTGATCTTGTAGCGGTTGAATGAAGGATTTCGCTGAAATCCCTACTATTGTTGTGTTGAGATTTTCCTTATATTCTTACCGGGTTTAATATTCTATTAAATATATTTAGAAATAAAATATATTTCTAAATAAAAGCGATTCATAATCATCCGGTTAGGATCTATCTCAACCAGCCTATTATGTATACGATACAGCATGCCAACCATTAAGCAACTTATTAGAAACACACGACAGCCAATAAGAAATGTCACGAAATCCCCCGCTCTTCGGGGATGTCCTCAGCGCCGAGGAACATGTACTAGGGTGTATGTGCGACGCGTTTAGATCATGAGCTAGGACTGGGACACAAAAAAAAAGACAAACTGTATGTTTCCAGTATCAATGATCAATCAATACCAGTGAATAGGATAGAAATAGAATATGAATAGGATAGGATACAATGGAAGAATTCCACTCACTATCTCCAAATCAAAAAGATCCTTTATCTCCCTGTGTATTCAATTTATGGTTTCCATTGGTGCAAATCCAATCACCTGAATTTAAGATGAGAAGCAATTCCCCTTTGGTAAGAAATGGTTATCCATTAAGCGGGGGAAATATATAAGCAGAAAAATTATGTTCCCACTCTTGCAAAAACGGACTAACAGGGTCAGCTACCTAGCTAACTTTCATAATTAAATACCGTTACTGTATGGGTTAGATCTCATTGTGAAAGACCTATTACTAAATAATATAATTGATGGGTAGAGCCAAAGGATGTGAACTGTACAAGTTACCAATAATATTGATTAAATGAAGGAAGGGGTTCCGGTGTATAGAAAGGACCTCACCGTTTAAGAAGTAACCATAGAAACGATGGAACCACTATTTCTTTATCCATTTAAATTTTATTTTTATATTTACTATGTTTTGCTAGTATCAATCAATTTTTTAGTTAGCGGTGAAACGCAAAAAATATATATATATAGTGGTCGGGGAGGTTATAGTAGCCAAAGCCATTGGAATTTTTATTTTATACATTGGAAGAATCTGTTTTGTTATTAATCGACCAGTAAAGAGGAAAATAATAACTAAAAGAACGGAAATCAATTAGTTATTCATCAAAGTTTCATTTATTCAATGACCAGAATTAGACGAGGATATGTAGCTCGTAAACGTCGAACAAAAATCCGTTTATTTGCATCAAGCTTTGGGGGGGCTCATTCAAGACTTACTCGAACTATTACTCAACAAAAAATAAGAGCTTTGGTTTCTGCTCATCGGGATAGAGATAGGCAAAAGAGGGATTTTCGTCGTTTGTGGATCACTCGGATAAATGCAGTAATTCGCGAAAATAAAGTATCCTATAGTTATAGTAGATTCATAAATGATCTGTACAAGAGTAAATTGCTTCTTAATCGTAAAATACTTGCACAAATAGCTATATTAAATAGGAATTGTCTTTATATGATTTCTAATGAGATCATAGAGGATTGTAAGGAATTTACCGAAAAACTTAAATGACATTCCCCGGAGAATGAACTCCGGGAAGATATAGTATAAATTAGTATAAGAAAAAATTGATAAGATGATAAAGTCGTCAAAATGAGTGAACGCGCTCAAACAAAAAAACTTTTATTTTTCCCCGATTCTTTGATTCTTTTTTTTTTTTGTTACAACACGAAAATCAAATTTAGATTTGATTATTTTTCGAACGCAATATCCAGCTGGGTTTGAGTTCATATCATATTGGAATTTTGATTTGATTGAAGAGTAAGCCTATTTATTTCTGGTTCTAAAACCAGTAGTTCTAGTGGTCGACTCGGTTCTTTCAAACTGTTTCTCGTTATTAAGAAAAGGTAACAAAGATAAAATGCGAGCTTGTTTTATAGCAATAGTAATTAATCGTTGTTGTTTCAAGGTCAATCTATTCACGCGTCTAGATAAAATTTTTCCTTGTTCACTAATAAACCGACTAATTAAACTCATATTTCTATAATCAATTCGATCCCCCGATTGGATCGGGGGCAAACGCCTACGAGAAGATCGTTTGGATTTAAGAAAGGGTCGCTTGGATTTATCCATGGTTTGTTTGTTCCTTATCCCTGAAAATACTATTTCTTAGTTCTAATTCTTTTTTTTTTAGATCCAACTGAAATAGAAGAAATACGGAAATAGAAGAAATAGAAATTAGGATTTATTTTAGTTATATTAAAATATATATTATATATATAATATGTCATTTTTAATGTTCCTTGGAAGAGTGACAAACAGACCTGCATTCGATCTATTTCTTTATCTCCCCATGAACCGTATGTTTGTAACAATAAGGACAGAATTTTTTCAATTCCAATCGACTCGGCGTATTGTGTCGATTCTTTTGGGAAATATATCTGGAAATGCCCGTTGATTCTTTATTAACCCCGTTTCGGACACAACTGGTACATTCCAAAATAACCGTTACTCGGACATCTTTACTCTTGGCCATGAACCCCCTTTGGTTTTTGATTCGTTCAACTCTTCCATCTCTAAATCGAATTATGAAAGATTTCGTTGCAATCACTAGAGTAATAGTAAATAATAAGGAATACAATTATTTCAAACTATATTTCTAATTGCAGTACAGTATCTTATTTAACTATTTTGTATGATACTGTTGCCCTAGGATCCCATTTCCATTCCCGTTCTCACTCTATTATAATATAAATTTAAGCCGGAATTTTCGCTGAGATTGAATAGACTTTAGTCTTTTTCAAAAAAAAAAATAGCAATTAATTAGTTACAGCTATTTGATTTGATTGTATCTCTAATCCCCTTCCCGTATCAATAACTAAAATGAAAAAAAGGGGAATGTCAACGCATCGGGGAATAAACGATTGATCTCTATTAATAAACCTGCTAAAGATGCGAACCATAGAGTACTTAGTACTGGTGCCACGGAAAGATATGTTTTTAGATCTCGCATTGAAAATCCTCCTTCTTTTTGTTTTTAACGTCTCATATGGGTATATATAAGTCTTTTATTATTTTATTATATGTTATACAATATGTTATATGACATGAGCCCCCCAAAAAAAAGAAGAAATGACACTAAAAATTGTGTATATCAATGGAAGAAATAACACTATGGAAAAGAAGACAGGGATTCTCTACAATGAAACTGTAGATCAATTGAAAGGGATGTAGCGCAGCTTGGTAGCGCGTTTGTTTTGGGTACAAAATGTCACGGGTTCAAATCCTGTCATCCCTACCTATACTTTAGTTCTCCTATGAGCAGTAAGGAGGAATAAATTGAGATCAATTAAATTGGACATACATAATCTTTCTTTCATTTTTAGTTTAGAAACGCTATATTATATATATACATGCAAGGTGTATTGGGGTTCAAAAAAATTGTGATAATGATAAGAAAGCGCTCTTAGTTCAGTTCGGTAGAACGTGGGTCTCCAAAACCCGATGTCGTAGGTTCAAATCCTACAGAGCGTGCGTGATTCCGTTCTTGTTAGGTCAAATTCCACTGAAATAAGGTCGCTAACTTCAACAGCAATCAGAATTTGACCTCCTGTGGATTAAGGAGGAGGTCACTAAAAAAAAAAATGATTAATTAAATTAATCAAAGGTCCGACTGATCACCGCGCCTGTATTGTAAATATGCAGTTACGAATAATCCAGCCAAAGTAATCGGAATTAAACCTAATACGATTCCAAATAGAAAAACTTCAATCATTTTAATTTTTTTGGAAAGGGAAAAAATATAAGTAATATCTATCCCTCAATATTAATACGAATTGCCCATAAATCTCAATGACTAATAAATGGCAATTGACACGGTAAGGAACTATAGAATACATGGAATCCTAAAGAATCTTTTTCGAGATTGTTCATTCAATTTTTTTTTTTATTTTAAATAAGTCGTATCTTGCTTAGACCAATAAATAAAGCGGAGGTTATAGTTGAAGCCGCTAGTAGAAAACCGAAATAACTAGTTATAGTAGGCATAAAGGAGCTAAATGAAATATGTTCTTTTTATACATATGGTTAAAAAGCACTTACCTAAGTTTAAATTTTTGAAAGAAAAGATATGAAGATAAGCACAAATACCAATTGAAAGAATGAAAGTTTTTAATTAGTGGTATAGTTAGAGACAGCCTTAACAAGGATAGAATACAAAGATAGAATGACAGGGGTACAAAAAGAAATGGATTCATCATCTGTCGATCCCGTAATTCCGAATCAAGAGAGTTGTTGGGCAACTTCCTGAGTAAACATACTAATAACTGTCTTGTGTAACTTCATTGAAAAACGAAACTCTCTTTGAATCATTATGGAATAAAATTCGAAAATAATTAATAATTTGATTTTTTTTTAGATTCTCCATTTAGTCTTTCTATATTATAAAGACCATCCTTGTATTTAGGTCAAGAAAGAACCTTTAGATCTAATACAATACAACAATGCGCATATCCCTAATATTGAAATATTGATTAGTACACTTATTTTCTTCGTTTTTTTCTTTCTTTCGTCGAATACTATCGACCACTCTTACCTTTACCGGACAGCTAAGCAATTATTTCAAATAAACAAAAAAAGAGTCCAAACAAACCTCTTCTCTAATCACGCATACAATTTAGAAAACTAAATTTAGAGATTTACCATATAATTGAATTGTGTGAATATTAGAATCTCCTTCATGAATTATTAGAAACCAACTGGTCCTATTCACATTTTACCTGATCTTCAATTTAGATTCCGAAGCCAATCCAATAATGAAGAAAACTAGGAATCCAAGGAATTTTCTAATGGCGTACGGTTCGCCATTGACAAAATTGACAAAAAAGGAAGAAAAAAATTCTCTAGTACTTCATTTTGATACTGATTGAAATTGCATTGCTGTGTCAGAAGAAGGATAGCTATACTGATTTGGTATACTCTAAAGACACCCTCGGTACAATATTGACGATCTCACAAAGATTTTATTTCAGTGAATTTCCATTTACCGATCTCATCTTTTACGAAATCGATCCCCCTTTGACTGTACAAGAATATATGTGGAGCTTGACATGTCTGGAAGCACAGGAGAACGTTCTTTTGCTGATATTATCACTAGTATTCGATACTGGGTCATTCATAGCATTACT